CGTAGCAGCATGGATAAGAGCCGAGATGGGGGTAGGTCCCTCCATGGCATCAGGTAACCACACATGAAGGGGAAATTGAGCCGATTTAGCAACTGCACCAGAAAATAATAGGACGGCACATAAACTAACAAATAAAAAATGAACCTCATTATTAGAAATCAAATTATTGAATATTTTAAACAAATCACGAAATTCAAAACTACCTGTTGTCCAATAAAGACCTAAAATCCCTAATAATAAACCAAAATCCCCCACACGATTCGTTACAAATGCCTTTTGACAAGCATTCGAGGCAATAGGTCGTGTAAACCAAAAACCTATTAATAGATACGAACACATTCCAACCAATTCCCAAAAAATATAAATTTGTACCAAATTAGAACTAGTAACTAATCCCAACATTGAAGTATTGAAAAAAATCATATAAGCAAAAAATCGCAAATATCCTTGATCATGAGACATATAATTGTCACTATAAATAAGAACCAAAACCCCAACAGTAGTAATTAATAATGACATAATAGAAGTAAGTGGATCAATCAAGTAGCCAAACTCTAAAGAAAAATCATTATTGATAGTCCAAGACCATACATATTCATAAATATAACTGTTACTTATTTGCTGAATAAACAAATAAAATGAAAAAAGCATCACTATACTTAAAAAAAAAACACCAGTAAAAGACCATATACGGCGAAGTTTTTTTGTTGACGTTGGAAAAAGCAATAGTCCCCCTGCTAGTAACATAAGAACTGGAAGTGAAATAAAAGGTATGATCCACGAATATTGATATGTATATTCCATAAAAAAGGATTTTTTTACTATTTTAAAATTTTTTATTTCTGATTCACGAACTTGTTTTTTTTTTCTTTTGAAAAGGGTCAGTTAATAACAAATTAAAATATGTAAAAGTGAAATAGAATTTTCTATTGTTAATTATTCTTAAATTTTTCAAATACTTCAAATATTTCCAATCAAAAACTTAGAATTGTTCCCATAATATACTCAAATTTAATTTGGAGTAAAAACTTCTATTTTTTTTTTATTATATATACGAATTCTTTGACATAAATCGATTTTAAAAGGATTTACTAAAATATTCAATTTTATAAAAAAAAATATTCTTTACCAATAGAAAGGTTGAGCTTTTAAAATTTTGATCTATTTTATCACATGTATATTCCATTCATATATAAATGGAAGACGGCGAAAATAGATAATGCGCAACCAGACCCCATTAGACTCTTTTCTTGTTGTATTCTTTTTTGCAATACTAATATAGTATTATTATACTTTTTGTCTTTCTTTTATGTTTGTCTCTCATAATATATTTTATGGGATTTTCATAGAATCCTTAGATTATGAAAGGAATCGAATGAAAAGAACAAATATATAATATATAGTAGAGTAAATAAATAGTAACGAATCCTTTTTTTTTTTAAGCAAAATATGTCTTTCACATCCAAATATAGAAATGAATAACTTATTTTAATTTTAAAATGGCAGTTCCAAAAAAACGCACTTCTATATCAAAAAAACGAATTCGTAAAAATATTTGGAAAAGCAAAGGGTATTGCGCAGCGTTGAAAGCTTTTTCATTAGCAAAATCTCTTTCTACAGGGAATTCAAAAAGTTTTTTTGTGCGACAAATCAAATAAATAAAGAAATAAACATTCTAATAATCTGAATCCTTTTAAATCAAAAAAGAGACTAGTTAAATGAAACATAATTCATTAAGAATTAATAATTATTTCTTAATGGGATCTATATTTAATTATTTTTTTTTTTCTTTAGGGTATATAAACTAAAAATAAGTTTGTTTACTAAATTCTAAAAAAAAAAACGGATACTTTTTTAAAAATAAAAAACTGAACTTCAGAAATAAAGTTCAAAGAAAAAAGAATAAACAAGGTTTTACCTTTAATTTGAGTTTTAACATGTTTGTTCTTTCAGTTTTGAGATGGGGAAAATAAGAATCCCCATCGAACCCTAAACACACTTTTTTTCTTCATTTTTATTTGCTTATATATTGTATTCTATAAATATACAAAATCGAGTAATAAATTCTTTATTCAAAATGAATAAATTATGAAAATTATGAAATTAGTTGATAAAGTTGAAAACCTTTTTTTTTTATTGTCTTAAACTATTATTTCTCTAAATTTTGATTACCGTATATAATATATCTCTACCCCTACTCCTTTTAACCAAATTTTTAAACTTTCTTTCTTCTTATCTTAATCTTTTTTTTTTTTTTTCTCTTCTTTAGGTTTAGGTGGATTTTTTTTATAAACAATCCTATACAAATTTCAAGTGATAAAAAAAGAATTCTATGTGGAGACTAGAATATTAATCAAAATATCTATAAATTTAGAAAAGATTTATGGAATTATGATACAATGGAAATTCTGATATAAATAATAACTTGATTAGTATATTAAAACATATTATTAGATATTTGTTAGATTATAGAATCTATTTCCCCAATACTGAACAATACCTAATTAATTAAGTTTTCTAAATCGTAAGAGAAATTCTTTACACAATAACAACTTTAACAATTAATACAAAGCTATACAAACATTTCGACCCATTGTTTGAGTGTAATACTTAGACATAATGCTAAAATGGAAAGCGATACAAATACACAATTTTTTTTTACTTAAAATTTTTTATCCTGTTTTTGATTTTCTAAAAAATATTACATTGAATTGATTCTTTCAATCTCGACGATTGAATCAAAATAAGTTATTATGAGTTCGATAAAGCCGCTATGGTGAAATCGGTAGACACGCTGCTCTTAGGAAGCAGTGCTAGAGCATCTCGGTTCGAATCCGAGTAGCGGCATGCCTTTTTTTATTATAAATTCAAAATATTATAAAATAATAAGGTATTATAAAAGAATAAGTACTATAATATAATGAATTCAGTTCCGGCTTTCTATTCTTATAATTGATAGACCCCCCTTTTTTTTTATGATATTTTCAACTGTAGAACATATATTAACTCATATATCCCTTTCAGTCGTTTCAATTGTAATTACAATTCTTTTGATAACCTTATTAGTTGATGAAATTGTAGGATTATATGCTTCCGCAGAAAAAGGAATGATAACGACTTTTTTTATTATAACTGGATTATTAGTTAGTCGTTGGATTTATTTGAGACATTTACCATTAAGTGATTTATCTGAATCATTACTATTTCTTTCATGGAGTTTTTCCATAATTCATATGGTTACATATTTCAAAAATACTAAAAACTATTTTAGTTTAAGTTCAATAACCATGCCAAGTACTATTTTTACCCAAGGGTTTTCTACTTCAATATTTTTAACTTACATGCATCAATCTGAAATATTAGTTCCGGCTCTTCAATCTCATTGGTTAATGATGCATGTAAGTATGATGGTATTGGGTTATGCATCTCTTTTATGTGGATCATTATTTTCATTAGCTCTTGTAGTCATTATATTTCAAAAAGTCATAATAATTTTTGGTAAAAACAGTGATTTTTTAAATAAATCATTTTCCTTCGATGAGATCCAATACCTGAACGATGGAAACAATGTTTTAAAAAACACTTATTTATTTTATTGTAATAATTATTACAAGTCTCAATTGATTCATCAATTAGATCATTGGAGTTATCGTATTATTAGTATAGGGTTTATATTTTTAAGCATAGGTATTCTTTCAGGAGCAGTATGGGCTAATGAGGCATGGGGATCATATTGGAATTGGGATCCAAAAGAAACGTGGGCATTTATTACTTGGACCATATTCGCAATTTATTTACATATTAGAACAAATAAAATTTGTGAAAGTATAAATTCTGCAATTGTAGCCTCTATGGGTTTTCTTATAATTTGGATATGCTATTTTGGGGTCAATTTATTAGGGATAGGGCTACATAGTTATGGTTCATTTACATTAAACATCTAATTGAATTGAAGAAAGGACCTAACCAATCTAAACATAGAACAGTATATATATATAAGAAAAATTCGTGTAAATCATGGAGAAAGCGAACCATTTGAATCACTACATTACTTGATTCAAATGGTTCTCAGAAAATATAAATGTATATGGTTGCAAGTCCAATTCATTTTTTTTGTCACTTATTTTCTACAACAAATTCCTTTTTAAATCATTATTATTGCAATATTTTATTGCTCGTTTATTTATTTATTTTTATGTAAAGAAAATTATCTATAAAAATAATTAGCTAAAATAGCTTCAACTTTATCAACTGATAGTGATAAAACAAAATCTGGATAAATACCAATGCCTATTATTGGTAAAAGGATAGAGATCGAAACAAACAACTCTCGCGGTCCTGAATCAAAAAAAGAAAAATTTTGAACATTAAAAAGTTTGTATCCATAGAACATCTGGCGTAACATGGATAATAAATAAATAGGAGTTAATATCATTCCAATTGCCATTACAAAAAGAATTAATATTTTTGTCATTAAAAGATATTTTTGGCTGGTAATAATTCCAAAAAAGACTATTATTTCTGCAACAAAACCACTCATTCCCGGTAATGCAAGGGAAGCCATCGATAAAATACTGAAAGTCGTAAATATTTTAGGAATTGGTATAGCCATTCCTCCCATATCGTCAAGATAAACAAGGCGTATTCTATCATAACCTGTTCCCGCTAAGAAAAAAAGCCCAGCACCTATAAATCCATGAGAAATTATTTGTAAAATGGATCCATTGAGTCCTGCATCGCTTATAGATCCAATTCCTATAATTATGAAACCCATATGAGATACGGAAGAATAAGCTATCCTTTTTTTTAAATTACGTTGACCAGGAGATGTTGAAGCTGCATAGATTATTTGAATTATCCCTACTATGACCAACCAGGGAGAAAATATAGAATGAGCGTAGGGTAATAATTCCATATTGATGCGAACTAATCCATATGCTCCCATTTTTAATAAGATTCCGGCTAGAAGCATACAAGTACTGTAATGTGCCTCTCCATGTGTGTCTGGTAACCATGTATGTAAGGGTATAATCGGCGATTTGACAGCAAAAACAATAAGAAATCCAATATAAAATAGTATTTCCAGTGCGACAGGATACGATTGATTAGCTGATGTTTCAAAATTGAATGTTGGTTCGTTAGAACCATATAAACCAATACCCAAAACTCCCATTAACAAAAAAATGGAACTCCCTGCAGTGTACAAAATAAATTTTGTAGCTGAATACAAACGTTTCTTTCCTCCCCACATCGATAGAAGTAAATAAACAGGAATTAATTCGAATTCCCACATGAGAAAAAAAAGTAAAAGATCTCGAGACGAAAATGATCCGATTTGACCGCTATACATAGTTAACATTAGGAAATGGAATAATCGAGAATTCCGCGTAACTGGCCAAGCCGCTAAAGTAGCTAAAGTGGTTATAAAGCCCGTCAGTAAAATAGGTCCTATAGAAAGACCATCTATTCCCAATCTCCAGTAAAAATTCAAAAAATGGATCCATTTATAATCTTCTGTCAATTGAATTAATGGATCGTCAAATTCAAAATGATAACAAAATGTATAGGTTGTTATAAGGAGTTCTAAAAGGCATATACATATAGTATACCACCTGATTACCTTATTTCCTTTATGAGGGAGAAAGAAAAGTAGGGAACCAAAAAATATTGGCAAAACTACAACTATTGTTAACCAAGGAAAATAATTCGTAGTAAAAACAAGATACACTTGGACTAGAACAACTCGTGCTCGAAAATATATATAGATATTTTCAAGCACGAGTTGTTGTCAGTAAAAAAAAAATCAAATGTATTCAAGTATAGTTTTCTCGCATGTATCAATAAGCTAGACCCATGCTTCGCGTTGTTTCATGCCATAAATAAACTCGAACACTCAAGAAATCCGTTGGACAAGCGGATTCACATCTCTTACAACCAACACAGTCTTCTGTTCTTGGAGCAGAAGCAATTTGCTTAGCTTTACATCCGTCCCAAGGTATCATTTCTAAAACATCTGTGGGGCAAGCTCGGACACATTGAGTACACCCTATACATGTATCATAAATCTTTACTGAATGTGACATTGGATCTATAAATTTTTGAACATCATCAATTTTCAATCTAGTAATAAAGCTTTAAATGAATCATTATTTAGATACCAGATGAATCAATAATTTATTATAATTTATCTAATCAACCTAAACTTACTATGAGATTGAATCATGCTATAGGGCCAAGATACTTTAATTTCTTACGTTTTCGTCATTATTCTATTCTACTGCTAAAAAGAGAATTCAACTTGATGAATATCATCATTTATCTAATGAAGACTATTTATTTAACAAATTCGATTGATTAATACGAGTTGATTTTCTGTTACGATAAATTGAGGAAACAATAGCTGGTCCAATAGCTGCTTCAGCGGCTGCAATAGCTATACCAAAAATGCAGAAAATATTACCTTTTAATTGACGACTATCAAAAAAATCAGAAAATGTTACCAAATTTATATTAACTGCATTCAGGATCAGTTCAAGACACATAAGGGCTCTAACCATGTTTCGGCTTGTAATCAATCCATAGATACCAATACAAAATAAATAGGCACTTACAACAAGTACATGTTCTAGCATCATTGACCAACTCCTTATCAATTTCGATTCATTTCAATATAAGTAACAATTTAAAAAATTCAATTCGATTGACTAAAAAAAGTACAGAACAAGGGAAATCTATTGGTAATAGATCGAATAAAAAAAAAAGAATTTAGACAGAAACTCTTTTCAAAAATATACTTAATTAAATAAAGTGAAAGTAAAGAAAGGGTATGGGTGTGATAACCTAGAACAAAGTTTTATTTAGTATTTAGATTGCAGTTGCTAGTTTGAAAAATTAATTACTGGCGAGCCACGGCAATTGCACCTACCAAAGCAGCTAAAAGAATTATTGAAATGAGTTCAAATGGAAGAAAAAAATCTGTTGATAAATGAATTCCAATTTGTTGACTAGTACTTATCAAATCTTGCTCTAGAATCTGATTGGATCTTGTAGTCCAAATAATCCCATACCATGACGTATCTAGAATAGTATTCATTAGTGAAACAAAAATACTTGTACAAACCAGCAAAGTAACTCCACTTCCAACGGTCCAAAGATTAAAATCTTTGGAATATTCTGAACCCTTCATAAACATCACAGCAAATATGATTAAAACATTTATAGCGCCCACATAAATAAGGAGTTGCGCAGCAGCTACAAAATGGGAGTTTGCTAAAATATAAAAAAAAGATATACAAACAAGAACCAGTCCCAATGAAAAAGCAGCATAAATGGAATTGGTAAGTAATACGACACCCATACTTCCTAATATAAGACCTGATCCCAACAAGACTAAAAGAAAATCATGTATCGGTCCAGGCAAATCCATTATATGTAGAATAATAAATAAATAGAAATATTTTTCATGAACTTATTGACTCCACCAGGAAAAAAAATTGTTGATCAATTCGTAATTTAATCTGAAAGGTTGTGAATTAATATATGTACTTTTATTGGATTCACTTCCTTTTTTATATGAAAAGGAGTATTTCGAAATTCTGTATTTTGAAATAATTCCAGATATTGTTAATATATATATATATATATATATATTTTTCAATTATTAATAGATTTTCAATCCAAAAAAAGCTGCAATTCTAATTAATTAAAATTTTTGATTTTTTGTTAGTGACCAAATAAACAACATGAAAGAAATCTCATTCCTTTAGATTAAAACAGAAATTTAGTAATTTCCTTAATCAAGGGATTTACTTATTTTTTATTGGAATTTCAGTAGAATTTGAAATTGTTCGGATTGTAGAATCGTCAACTACTGACATTGGTAAACGACCCAAAGCAATTTGATTATAATTCAATTCATGACGATCATAAGTAGAAAGTTCATATTCTTCTGTCATGGATAAACAATTTGTTGGACAATATTCAACGCAGTTCCCACAAAATATACAGATTCCGAAATCAATACTGTAATTAAGCAATTGTTTCTTTCGAATATAAGTTTCCAATTTCCAATCAACAACGGGTAGATCTATAGGACATACACGAACACATACTTCACAAGAAATACATTTATCAAATTCAAAATGGATTCGACCGCGGAAACGCTCAGATGTTATTAATTTTTCGTAAGGATATTGAATAGTTACAGGCAAACGATTTGCATGGGATAAAGTAATCATGAAACTTTGACCAATGTATCTTGCAGCTCGTACTGTTTGTTGACCATAATTCATGAACCCAGTTATCATAGGGAACATATTGTAATATCTATGAATAATTTGATGTTTGTTTCTTTCTCTTGGTTGAGATAAGTCGTGAATATAAAATATTGTACTCCTTTATAGTGAAAAGAGTTCGAAAGAAGTTGTTAATAATAAATTACCGAGAGAAATAGGTAAAAGAAATTTCCATCCAAGATTTAATAATTGATCCATTCTTAGTCTGGGTAAAGTCCACCTTGTTGTGATAGAAATAAACAAGAACAGATAAGTTTTAACTAATGTAATAAAGATACCAATTGTCATTACAAAGAGTCCACCTACTTTATTTATTTCAAAAAGTGAAGAATTGAATATGTAAGGAATAGATATATCCCAACCGCCTAAATAAAGAACTGTTACTAATAATGAAGAAACTAATAGATTTAGATAGGAAGCAACGTAAAATAAACCAAATTTTATACCCGAATATTCCGTTTGATAACCCGCTACTAATTCTTCCTCTGCTTCTGGTAAATCAAAAGGTAATCTTTCACATTCTGCTAAGGAAGAAATTAAAAAAATCATAAAACCTATAGGTTGACGCCACAAATTCCACCCCCAAAAACCATATTTTGATTGAGCTTCGACGATATCAACTGTACTTGAACTGTTAGATAATTATAGTCGCCAGTAACATTACTGCTCTCATCGCTATTACAGAACCGTACATGAGATTTTCACCTCATACGGCTCCTCAAAAAATATAAATAAATTTAAGGAATTAGTCGATATTATTTCTTTTGATATATATGTTTTGTCGGATAATATAGTATCAAAATATATCTATCGTGTATTCCAAAATTAAATCAATGGAATTCCGTCTGTTTTAGTTTTATTTGAATAAAAAGAAAATAATAAATAAAAAAATAACTTCTGAATTGATCTCGTCCTCTTTAAAAATTTCAATTTTTCTTCGTTGAGTAATAACTTAATTCTTGACTAAAATACTTTTTTTGTACTTGTATTCTTTCTATTTTTTTTTTTTTTTTGTTCCTATTCTTGTTTCTCCGAAAAAAGAGGGGCTTATGAAATAAGAGATTATTTCGTTTTGGATAGTCATTTAGTTAATGGGTAGATAGAAGCATATTCTGGATCGGAATCGTGGGGAGTACTGCCTAATCATTTCTACGAATTTAAAGCCCCAATTTGTATTCTTTTTTTATTATCCATTTTGAAAAAATGTTTATCTTCTCTTATTTTGGATAATTTAGAAAATCTCTATTACTAATCCTTTGCATATTTTGGTGTTTCTAACCATCCACTCATTTTTGTTCAATCGCGCGTATTATGGTAATAGATGTATACGAGTACATACAAATAATAGTGAAAATTCACTCAGGTTGATCTTTTTTTTTTTTGAGTCCGCTTCAAGATGGGTTAATTAATTAACCAATCTTGGGATAAAAGTTCTCTTTTTATTATGGTTATTGCCGCTTAACTCTTATACCTAGAAAATGAGACTCAATTTTTTTACTGCGAATTCTTTTTTCTATAAGCTGTTCTATTTCACTCATATAACTATCTAATTTAGTTCTTTAGTTCATTAATCTAAATAATGAATAGAAAACTATTCAATTCATTTGAACTCTTAAACAAAAAGGAAAAGTTTATGTCTTAACGACTCGCACGTAGAGATATTGATAATACACATAGAGTTAATGGTATTTCATAACTAATTGATTGAGCAGCAGCTCGTAGACCACCTAAAAAAGAATATTTATTATTTGAACCATATCCTGAGATAAGAAGTCCAATAGGAGCAATACTTGAAATGGCAATCCATAAAAAAACACCAATATTGAGATCGGCTAAAACAAGGCGATAACCAAAAGGAATTACTGAATAACTTAGTAGAATTGATATAACTGCTATGGATGGTCCGATACTGAATAAATGAGTATCCCCTCTAGATGGAAGAAGATTTTCTTTTAAAAGCAATTTTGTACCATCTGCTAAAGCTTGAAGAACTCCCAACGGGCCCGCATATTCAGGTCCAATACGTTGTTGTATCCCTGCGGATATTTCTCTTTCTAACCATACAATTACTAGTACACCTATTGTGATTCCAAATATAGGAGTAAAAATAGGGACAAGCACCCATATAATTTCATAGACCTCTTTTAAGGATTCCAATCTTGAAAAAGAATTGATATCTTGTACATTTGTTGTATTAATTATCATTTTAACGGTCAACTTCTCCCATAATGATATCTATGCTACCTAGTATTGTCATAATATCGGCCAATTTCATTTTTTTAACTAACTGAGGAAGAATTTGCAAATTGATAAAACCTGGTGGTCGAATTTTCCATCTCCAAGGAAAACTACCCTGATCCCCTATCAGAAAAATGCCCAATTCCCCTTTTGGGGCTTCGACTCTCACATAAAGTTCTTGTTTCGGCAACTCAAAAGTAGGCGAAGGTTTTTTACTAATGAATCTATATTCAAAATCATTCCATTCCGGATACCTTTCTCTATCAAAACATCGGCTTTCTAAATTTTCATAAGGTCCCCCTGGAATTTTTTCCAAAGCCTGTTGAATCATTTTTATGGATTCCATCATTTCGCCAAGTCTAACTAAATAACGAGCTAATGAATCTCCTTCTTTTTGCCATTGAACTTCCCAATCAAATTCGTCATAACACTCATAATGATCAACTTTACGAAGATCCCATTGTATTCCTGAAGCTCGCAGCATTGGTCCTGATAAACCCCAATTTATTACTTCTTCTCCACCAATAATGCCTACGCCCTCAACTCGTTCTAAAAAAATAGGATTTTTTGTAATAAGTTTTTGATATTCAGCAACTTCCGTCAAAAAATAATCGCAGAAATCTAAACATTTATCTATCCAGCCATGAGGTAGATCAGCTGTGACTCCCCCGATACGAAAAAAATTATGCATCATTCTCATTCCGGTGGCAGCTTCGAATAGATCATAGACAAATTCTCTTTCTCTGAAAATATAGAAGAAAGGAGTCTGTGCGCCAATATCGGCCATAAAAGGGCCAAGCCATAAGAGATGAGAAGCTATACGACTTAACTCCAACATAATAACTCTGATATAGCTGGCTCTTTTAGGTACTTGAATATTGACCAACTGTTCTGGTCCGTTTATGGTTATTGCTTCTGTGAACATAGTAGCTAAATAATCCCAACGTGTTACATAAGGTAGATATTGTATAATTGTTCGGTTTTCCGCAATTTTTTCCATTCCTCTATGTAAATAACCCAATATTGGTTCACAGTCAATAACGTCTTCACCGTCTAAAGTCACGATGAGTCGAAGAACACCGTGCATTGATGGGTGGTGGGGACCCATATTGACTAGCATAAGGTCTTTTCTTGTAGCTGGTCCAGTCATAAGTTTTTCCTCGATTCATTTTTCCATGAATTGCCGAAAACACAAATAAGTTGATTAAAATGGAATATCTAACAAAATGCAATATCTAATAAATCAAATAATTCAAAATGACTTTTTAAATTACCGAGTTTTTGACTCCCGAATATCCAATTGCTTAATTAATTCTTTATAATGTATTCTATTTTTCTTTGACAAATAACACAGTAACCCTTGGCGTTTTCCCAGAATTTTACGTAGACCCCTTTGAGATAAATAGTCTTTTTTGTGCAATTCCAAATGTGAAGTAAGTCTTCGTATCTTATTCGTGAAACTTAATACTTGAAATTCAACAGACCCCCTTTTTTTTTCTTCTTTCAAAATAACTGGGATCCATGTGTTTTTTATCATAAAACAAAATTCCTTATAGTTTTAGATATTATATATATATATATTTTTTTTATTGATGAGTAATAATATACAATTAGCATTGTCACTGATTTCCATTTTGTTTTGTAGTTCACCAAATTTCTATTTTTATTTTTTGAAATAAAATACATTCTAAATCAATACTCAATCCCCTTTTAAAAAGGGAATTAGGATATAAATAAAGATATAAAAAGGATGGTATATTTTTACACACACACAAAATAGTTAGACTGAAAATAAAAATTTCAATAAGAAAATTTTATTGATTCATTTTTATATTTACATTGAATTAAAGTCATATTCTGTATCAAAACGTAAGATAACGCAAATGACTTTTGTTTTTTCTTCATATACTAAATATAGTACACATATTGTCAAAATCGCGCATTAATGAAATTAATGAATTTGCAATTGTAGATACATATATATTCGTACCATACTAAAACGACTGCCATTATTTGTATCAAACCAATAACGATTCATACAAGCTAAATCTTCTAATCGATAATTGGGCCAAAGAAAGAGTTTTAATTTAATTAGATTATTATTATATCTATCAAGATGTTTATTTTTATCTAAAACGTGAACACTCTTTTTCGCTCTATTTGGATTATAAAATGCTTTATTTCTATGAAAATTTTTTCGGTTCTTAGAATTGAAACAACTTAGAATTCTAAACTCTCTACAAACTCTAGGGGATAAAATATTTTCAGGAACAAGGAAATCATCATTTTTTTTATATCCATTTTCAGTCCTTTTTTGATGTATTGCAATTGGTTCATCAAAACTATTCTTATCTCCATAGCGTTTTTCTTGGTTTCTTTGAAATTTATTCTTATGAACTAATGAAAGACCTATAGTTTGATACATAATAAATTGTCCATCATTTTTTACCGATAGACGAACTGGTTGGATAGTCAATATTCCCTTTTTGATCAATTTTGTAAGAGTTAAATCCTTTTGAATTATAAGGATATCCAGACGAATTTCTCCCCTTTGAAGAGAGGATAGCGCAATTTCTCTTGGGTTTTTTAATCTAAGCAGGAGACAATATACGTTTATGTTATTGATCATTCTTTGATTTACGGCATTATTCCATTTTAATTGAAAACACAAATATCTTTTTAGTAAGAAATCCAGTTCTACTTCCGTATTGTTCTTGTAGTGATTTTTATTTCTAGGGTTTTTCAGATCTAATTCTGCATACTCTTCTTGAACATATTTTTCTTGGTTTGACATAATTGATTCAAGACCCTCTTTGGCCATGAATTCTTTTTCAACTTGGTTTTTTTTTATTTCAAATTCAAGAGTTTGTTCATTTGATGATATAAAAATATATATATATTTTTTTTCAATCAAATTTTTACTAAAAATATCATTTACATTCCAATTATAAAAAAATAATTTAATTGGTATGATCCATGGGTTAATCCTATATGCATTATAAAGTTTTACAATTTCCGGGAAGAACCAAAGTTCAAAATTCGATATGGAATAACTTAGTATTTCTTCATTCATTCCCATCCAATCAAAAAAAGCGTTCTTATTCATTTTATCAATTATTTTATAATTATAAATCACAGGTTTAGTATTTTTATTACTGTTGGTATCCGCCTCAATATTGATCCAGGACGATATTGAGGCCTTCTTTTTAAGACCAAAATGTACAATTTCACAATCAAAAAATTTTCTATCCGAATTTGGATTAATAGATATAATATTATCTTCTACTAGATAATTATTGATAGGGATACATTCTAGCATATCAAATAATTTTTTTTTATCGTTATTGTAAATAGAATCCGTTTTTTTCTTATTATTTACTTGTACTGGTAATCCATAACTATATGAATCTTTTTTATCTTCGTAATTAATAGATTTATATGATAAGAGATCATATATATAGTCTTTTTTTAATTTTTTTTTTTGATTGGGTAATACGTAGTATGTTTCAAAATAATTTTTTTTTTTATACTGAATTAAGCGATTTTTTTGATAGGAATCACATTTTGTTAAAGACGTATTTTTGAACATACGCCCTTCATTCATTCTATTTTGAAATTTGTTAGGTATTAATCTGGCCCATTTAATCGGATATAAATCGTATTCATAATAACCTTCTAAAGGGTTTTTCCATTGACTCATTCCCGGATTTTTAAAATTCTTTTGTTTAAACTCGGAATGAAATATTCTTTGTACTTCAACAAAATAATCTTTTATTTCATTCTTAAGAAAAAAAGATGTTCCGTGATATTGAAAGATGGATCTTAACTTAAATAAGTTAATAACTTCGGTTTGTGATAATTTGTAAAATACATATGCTTGAGACAAGTATGATAAATCAAAAAAAAGATTTTTATTATTAATATAAAAAACTGATTTTTTTATAGTTTCAATAAAGTGAGTTATATTTTGATTTTTTTTATCAATTATTTGTTGATTTTCTTCATTATTGGAAATGTATTTTTTGATTTTTTTTTTTTTTATTGATTCAATCAAAAGTTGTGCATTAATTCTGGGGATATTAATCATCTCTAAAAAGATATATATATATATCTTTTCATTCAAAACTTTGATAAACTGGTGGAATTTACGAATTAATTCAATATTTATTTTTTTTAAAATTTTCCATTTTATGTTGCCTGATTGTAATCTTTTATGATCAGAACTCATTTTATTAGGACTAATATTTTTCTTTGAAGTTCTAAACTCTTTTTTTTTTTCTTTTATAATAGTTTCTGTTTTATTTATTAATGTGTTTGTTATATCAATCAGATCTTTCATTTTTTGTTCTCTAAATGAATCCTTTGTCCAATCAGTAGATCCAAGAGGAATAGACAATTCATCAATTATTTCATTACTAATTCTCAATTTTTTTTCTTTTTTAGCTTCATTCCACAGGTATATTGGTAT